GCTCGCGTAGCTTAAAATAAAGCATAGCACTGAAGATGCTAAGATGGGCCCTAGAAAGCCCCGTTTGCACAAAGGCTTGGTCCTGACTTTACCATCAGCTTTAACCCAATTTACACATGCAAGTCTCCGCAAACCCGTGAGAATGCCCTCAATCCCCTGCCCGGGGACGAGGAGCAGGCATCAGGCACAAATTTTAGCCCAAGACGCCTTGCCATGCCACACCCCCAAGGGAACTCAGCAGTGATAAATATTAAGCCATAAGTGAAAACTTGACTTAGTCAGGGATAAAAGGGCCGGTAAAACTCGTGCCAGCCACCGCGGTTATACGAGAGGCCCTAGTTGATGGACACGGCGTAAAGGGTGGTTAAGGTTCAAAAATAAATAAAGCCAAAAGACCTCTTGGCTGTCATACGCCCCTGAGTGTCCGAAGCCCACACACGAAGGTAGCTTTAATATTAGTCCACCTGACCCCACGAAAGCTGAGAAACAAACTGGGATTAGATACCCCACTATGCTCAGCCATAAACTTAGGCGTTATTTCACAATAAACGTCCGCCAGGGTACTACGAGCATTAGCTTAAAACCCAAAGGACTTGGCGGTGCCTTAGACCCCCCTAGAGGAGCCTGTTCTAGAACCGATAACCCCCGTTAAACCTCACCACTTCTAGTCATCCCCGCCTATATACCGCCGTCGTCAGCTTACCCTGTGAAGGGCTAATAGTAAGCAAAGTGAATATAGTTCAAAACGTCAGGTCGAGGTGTAGCGAACGAAGTGGGAAGAAATGGGCTACATTTTCTTTAATAAGAATATTACGAACAACACTATGAAAATTTAGTGCTCGAAGGAGGATTTAGTAGTAAAAAGGAAATAGAGTGTCCTTTTGAACCCGGCTCTGAGGCGCGTACACACCGCCCGTCACTCTCCCCGCTAATAGCAACGAAACGTTACTAACACACAAGCACAAACAAGGGGAGGCAAGTCGTAACATGGTAAGTGTACCGGAAGGTGCACTTGGATCAAATCAGGACGTGGCTGAGATAGTTAAGCATCTCCCTTACACCGAGAAGACATCCATGCAAGTTGGATCGCCCTGAGCTAAACAGCTAGCTTAAATACCACATTAAAATAACAACATAGATAAAATAATAAGACCTAAAATTATTAATTAAACCATTTTTCCACCTAAGTACGGGAGACGAAAAAGGTTCCATAAGCAATAGAAAAAGTACCGTAAGGGAATGCTGAAAGAGCAATGAAATAAGTCATTTAAGCATAAAAAAGCAGAGACTAAAGCTCGTACCTTTTGCATCATGATTTAGCAAGTATATGACAGGCAAAGAGACCTTTAGTCTGTCCCCCCGAAACCAAGTGAGCTACCCCGGGACAGCCTAAAAGGGCCAACCCGTCTCTGTGGCAAAAGCGTGGGAAGAGCCCCGGGTAGAGGTGACAGACCTACCGAACTTGGTGATAGCTGGTTGCCTGAGAAATGAATAGAAGTTCAGCCTCGTGCCCCTTTAATCAAATAAGAAATATCTAATTTAGAAATATAAGAAAAACATGAGAGTTAGTTGAAGGGGGTACAGCCCTTTCAATTAAGGATACAACTTTCCTAGGAGGATAGGGATTATAATTATAAAAATTTATTGTTTCAGTGGGCCTAAAAGCAGCCATCTGCATAGAAAGCGTTAAAGCTCAGACATTATAAAATTTATTATTCCAATAAAATATCCCACTCCCCTAAGTATATTAGGCCGCTCCATGACATCATGGAAGAGATTATGCTAAAATGAGTAACAAGAGACAATATTTCTCTCCAAGCATAAGTGTAAGCCAGCCCGGATAAGCCGCCGGCAATTAACGAACCCAATAAAAGAGGGCAATGTAATTAATAAAGATCACAAGAAAATTATACAACCTCCAATCGTTAATCCCACACTGGAATGCCTAAAGGAAAGACTAAAAGGAAGGGAAGGAACTCGGCAAACACAAGCCTCGCCTGTTTACCAAAAACATCGCCTCCTGCAAAATTCAAAGTATAGGAGGTCCAGCCTGCCCAGTGACCACAAGTTCAACGGCCGCGGTATTTTGACCGTGCAAAGGTAGCGCAATCACTTGTCTTTTAAATGAAGACCTGTATGAATGGCTAAACGAGGGCTTAGCTGTCTCCCTTTCCAAGTCAGTGAAATTGATCTGCCCGTGCAGAAGCGGACATAAAACTACAAGACGAGAAGACCCTTTGGAGCTTAAGGTTCAAGCCCACCCGCGTCAAACAACTTTCTTAATAAGCATTAAACCTTAGCGGACAATGGAACTTTACCTTCGGTTGGGGCGACCACGGAGAAAAACATATCCTCCGAGTGGATTGGGAAAATAAACCTAAAACCAAGAAAGACATTTCTAAGACACAGAAAATCTGACCAACAATGATCCGGCTAATAGGCCGATCAACGGACCAAGTTACCCTAGGGATAACAGCGCAATCCTCTCCCAGAGTCCATATCGACGAGGGGGTTTACGACCTCGATGTTGGATCAGGACATCCTAATGGTGCAGCCGCTATTAAGGGTTCGTTTGTTCAACGATTAAAGTCCTACGTGATCTGAGTTCAGACCGGAGCAATCCAGGTCAGTTTCTATCTGTAAATGTCACTTTTCCTAGTACGAAAGGACCGGAAAAGAGAGGCCTATGCTAAAAGTATGCCTTACCCCTAATTAATGAAAACAACTAAATTAAACAAATGGAGGACCTTCAATTAAGGCAAAGATAAAGCCATACTAAGATGGCAGAGCATGGTAATTGCAAAAGGCCTAAGCCCTTTCAGCCAGAGGTTCAAATCCTCTTCTTAGTTTATGCTAAACACTCTATTAATTCATTTAATTAATCCCCTCGCGTATATCATTCCTGTCCTTTTAGCGGTAGCATTTCTCACACTTATTGAACGAAAAGTCTTAGGATATATACAATTACGTAAAGGCCCAAACATTGTTGGACCCTATGGCCTTCTTCAGCCAATTGCAGATGGAGTAAAATTATTTATTAAAGAGCCAATCCGACCATCTTCATCGTCCCCCTTTCTATTTCTAGCCACCCCCATGCTTGCACTTACATTAGCTATAACATTATGAGCCCCAATTCCTATACCACACCCCGTTATAGACCTTAACCTGGGTGTTCTATTTATTCTAGCTCTCTCAAGCCTTGCCGTATACTCAATTCTTGGATCAGGTTGAGCCTCAAATTCAAAATATGCATTAATTGGTGCCCTGCGGGCCGTAGCCCAAACAATCTCTTATGAAGTAAGCTTAGGGTTAATTCTTCTCTCAGTGATTATCTTCTCGGGGGGCTACACGCTACAAATATTTAACATTACACAAGAAGGCATCTGACTTCTTATCCCAGCCTGACCACTAGCAGCAATATGATATATTTCTACACTAGCAGAGACTAACCGAGCGCCCTTTGATCTAACCGAAGGTGAATCTGAATTAGTCTCGGGATTTAATGTAGAATATGCAGGAGGACCCTTCGCCCTCTTTTTCCTAGCCGAATATGCTAATATTTTATTAATAAATACCCTGTCAGCCGTCCTCTTTCTTGGTGCCTCACATTTTCCAACCCTCCCCGAGCTGACAACAATTAATTTAATAACCAAAGCTGCACTCCTCTCTATAGTATTCTTATGAGTCCGAGCCTCCTACCCACGCTTCCGCTATGACCAATTAATACACCTAGTATGGAAAAACTTTCTGCCACTAACTTTAGCCCTAGTTTTATGACATACTGCTCTCCCAATCGCATTTGCAGGTCTCCCCCCACAACTCTAACAAGCAGGAACCGTGCCTGAATGCCCAAGGACCACTTTGATAGAGTGGCTTATGAGGGTTAGAGCCCCTCCAGTTCCTAGAAAGAAGGGAATCGAACCCATACTCAGGAGATCAAAACTCCTGGTGCTTCCTCTACACCACTTTCTAAGATAAGGTCAGCTAATAAAGCTTTCGGGCCCATACCCCGAACATGACGGTTAAAATCCCTCCCCTATCAATGAACCCTTATGTACTAGTTATCTTGTTGTCCAGCCTAGGACTAGGAACCACATTAACCTTCGCAAGCTCTCACTGATTATTAGCCTGAATAGGACTAGAAATTAATACCCTAGCAATCATTCCCCTTATAGCTCAGCAGCATCACCCACGAGCAGTTGAAGCTACAACCAAATACTTTCTTACACAAGCAACAGCCGCAGCTATAATTTTATTTGCAGCTACAACAAATGCATGAATAATAGGAGAATGAGATATTAATAATATATCTCACCCGCTAGCCTCAACCCTAGTTATTGCAGCACTAGCACTAAAAATTGGCCTAGCCCCTGTACACTTCTGACTACCAGAAGTTCTCCAAGGTCTTAACCTAACAACAGGGCTTATCCTATCAACATGACAAAAACTAGCACCATTTGCATTAATTATTCAAGTAGCCCCTACAATTGACCCCCATCTCTTATCTTCATTGGGTCTTCTGTCCACTCTTATTGGAGGATGAGGTGGCCTAAATCAAACCCAACTACGAAAAATCCTGGCTTATTCCTCCATTGCTCACATAGGCTGAATAATTATTGTATTACAATTTGCCCCTCAACTAACCCTCCTAGCACTAGGGACATATATCTTCATAACAGCCACAGCATTTCTCTCATTTAAAATATCACTAACCACAAAAATTAATACGCTCTCTTCAGCATGAGCAAAAACACCAACTCTTATGGCCACAACAGCCTTATCCCTTCTCTCCCTTGGGGGACTCCCCCCACTAACTGGGTTTATACCCAAATGATTAATTTTACAAGAATTAACAAAGCAAGAACTACCCCTCACCGCAACAGTTATGGCCTTAGCAGCTCTACTAAGCCTATACTTTTACTTACGCCTCTGTTATGCAATAGCCCTAACAATTTCACCTATCACAATTAACTCCATGATACCTTGGCGAAGCTCCGGCACCCAATCAACCCTTATCTTAGCCCTATCCACTATATTTACCTTGGGCCTTCTTCCAATCACCCCCGCCATCCTAGCACTAACTACCTAGGGGCTTAGGATAACTAGACCAAGAGCCTTCAAAGCTCTAAGTAGGAGTTAAAATCTCCTAGCCCCTGATAAGACTTGCGGGACTCTATCCCACATCTTCTGAATGCAAGCCAGACACTTTAATTAAGCTAAAGCCTTTCTAGATGAGAAGGCCTCGATCCTACAAACTCTTAGTTAACAGCTAAGCGCCCAAACCAGCGAGCATTCATCTACTTTCCCGCCGTTTGGGCGAGCAAGGCGGGAAAGCCCCGGCAGACGTCAATCTGCGTCTTTGGATTTGCAATCCAATGTGTTCTCCACCACGGGGCTTGGTAGGAAGAGGACTCAAACCTCTATCTACGGGGCTACAACCCGCCACCTGACTTCGGCCATCCTACCTGTGGCAATCACACGCTGACTCTTCTCTACTAATCATAAAGATATTGGCACCCTTTACCTTGTATTTGGTGCCTGAGCCGGGATGGTTGGAACCGCCCTCAGTCTCCTAATTCGTGCTGAGCTTAGCCAACCCGGGTCCCTCCTTGGAGATGACCAAATCTACAATGTTATTGTTACTGCACATGCCTTTGTCATAATTTTCTTTATAGTAATGCCAATTCTTATTGGCGGGTTTGGTAATTGACTTATCCCTCTAATAATTGGTGCACCAGACATGGCATTTCCCCGAATAAATAATATAAGCTTTTGACTCCTGCCACCCTCATTCCTTCTTTTGCTAGCATCTTCTGGTGTTGAAGCTGGGGCCGGGACAGGCTGAACTGTTTACCCCCCACTAGCCGGCAACCTTGCCCACGCAGGTGCATCTGTAGATCTTACTATTTTTTCTCTGCACTTGGCAGGAGTCTCATCTATTCTAGGGGCAATCAATTTTATTACCACAACAATTAATATGAAGCCCCCCGCCATCTCACAATACCAAACCCCCCTGTTTGTATGAGCAGTTCTTGTAACCGCCGTTCTTCTTTTACTATCTTTACCCGTCTTAGCTGCTGGGATTACAATGCTCCTAACAGATCGGAACCTGAATACCACATTTTTTGACCCGGCGGGTGGAGGGGACCCTATTTTATATCAACATCTATTTTGGTTCTTTGGTCACCCGGAAGTTTATATTTTAATTTTGCCAGGGTTCGGTATTATTTCACACGTCGTAGCCTATTATGCAGGCAAAAAAGAACCCTTCGGATATATGGGGATGGTCTGAGCTATGATGGCCATCGGCCTCCTAGGCTTCATTGTATGAGCCCACCATATGTTTACAGTTGGAATAGACGTTGATACTCGTGCATACTTTACATCCGCTACAATAATTATTGCTATCCCTACGGGCGTAAAAGTTTTTAGCTGACTAGCTACACTTCATGGAGGCTCAATCAAATGGGAAACCCCTATGCTATGAGCCCTTGGATTTATCTTCCTGTTTACAGTGGGGGGATTAACTGGGATTGTCCTAGCCAATTCATCCATCGATATTGTGCTCCACGACACATACTATGTAGTAGCTCATTTCCACTATGTACTCTCAATAGGAGCAGTCTTTGCCATCATGGCCGGGTTTGTCCACTGATTCCCTCTATTTACAGGATACACCCTGCATAGCACCTGGACTAAAATCCACTTTGCAGTTATATTTTTAGGTGTTAACCTCACCTTCTTTCCACAACACTTCCTCGGCCTTGCAGGGATGCCCCGACGATACTCAGACTATCCAGACGCCTACACTCTATGGAATACAGTTTCATCCATCGGGTCCATAATTTCACTAGTAGCCGTAATTATGTTCCTATTCATTTTATGAGAAGCCTTTGCCTCCAAACGAGAAGTTTTATCCGTAGAACTTACTGCAACAAATGCTGAATGACTTCACGGATGCCCTCCACCTTACCACACATTTGAGGAGCCAGCATTTGTTCAAGTTCAATCAAATTAATCGAGGAAGGGAGGAATTGAACCCCCATATGCTGGTTTCAAGCCAGCCGCATAACCACTCTGCCACTTCCTTTTAAGACATTAGTAAATTTGTAATTACATCACTTTGTCAAGGTGAAATTGTAGGTTGAATTCCTGCATGTCTTAAGCTTAAAGCTTAATGGCACATCCCTCACAACTAGGATTCCAAGACGCGGCATCACCCGTTATAGAAGAACTTCTTCACTTCCATGATCATGCACTAATAATTGTATTTTTAATTAGCACCCTTGTACTTTACATTATCGTAGCTATAGTCTCCACAAAATTAACCAACAAGTATATCTTAGATTCTCAAGAAATTGAGATTGTGTGAACTGTCCTACCGGCTGTAATTCTTGTCTTAATTGCCCTTCCCTCCCTTCGAATCCTATATCTTATAGATGAGATTAATGACCCCCACCTTACCATTAAAGCCATGGGCCACCAATGGTACTGAAGCTATGAATATACTGACTACGAGGACTTAGGCTTTGACTCGTATATAATTCCAACACAAGATTTAACCCCCGGTCAGTTCCGACTTCTTGAGACAGATTTCCGAATAGTTGTTCCAATGGAATCACCAATCCGTGTACTAGTTTCTGCTGAAGATGTGCTCCATTCTTGAGCTGTCCCATCCCTTGGTGTTAAAATAGACGGCGTCCCAGGCCGCCTAAACCAAACTGCCTTTATTGCCTCTCGCCCAGGGGTATTCTACGGACAGTGCTCCGAAATTTGTGGGGCTAACCACAGTTTTATACCAATCGTTGTTGAGGCTGTTCCGCTTGAGCACTTTGAATTCTGATCCTCAGTTTTACTAGAAGAAGCAACTATACAATAGACGAGGACTTTTGCTAGAAAACCGCACTTATACCAATAACCGCCTCACCAGGAAGCTAAATTTGGGCTACAGCGTTGGCCTTTTAAGCCAAAGATTGGTGCCTCCCAACCACCCCTGATGAAATGCCACAACTAAACCCTGCCCCCTGATTTGCAATCTTATTATTTTCATGATTAGTTTTCCTAGCCATTATCCCTACAAAAGTCCTAAACCATGTTTCTCCTAATGAACCAACTCCATTTAGCACGGAAGAACATAAAGCCCAACCCTGAGACTGACCATGGCAATAAGCTTCTTTGACCAATTTGCAAGCCCATCATACTTAGGAGTCCCATTAATTGCCATTGCTATTGCCCTACCCTGAGTAATATATCCCACCCCTTCAACCCGATGAATTAATAATCGCTTAATTACCATTCAAGGCTGACTAATTAATCGCTTTACTAACCAATTGATGCTGCCACTAAATGTAGGCGGACACAAGTGGGCCCTATTATTTGCCTCCTTAATAATCTTCTTAATTACAATTAATATACTTGGACTTCTACCATATACTTTTACTCCAACAACGCAGCTGTCTTTAAACATGGGATTTGCAGTTCCACTATGACTTGCCACAGTCCTTATTGGAATACGTAATCAACCAACAGTTGCACTGAGCCACCTCTTACCAGAGGGAACCCCCATTCCATTAATTCCTGTCTTAATTATTATCGAAACAATTAGCCTATTTATTCGCCCATTAGCCCTAGGTGTTCGACTAACAGCCAACTTAACCGCCGGACATTTATTAATTCAGTTAATTGCTACCGCTGTATTTGTATTACTTCCTATGATACCTACAGTAGCAGTCCTAACTGCCACCGTTTTATTTTTACTAACCCTCTTAGAAGTGGCCGTAGCCATAATCCAGGCATACGTATTTGTCCTTCTGCTAAGCTTGTATCTTCAAGAAAACGTCTAATGGCCCACCAAGCACATGCGTATCATATGGTTGACCCAAGCCCATGACCACTGACTGGCGCAGTCGGAGCCCTACTAATAACATCCGGCCTAGCAATCTGATTCCATTTTCACTCCACCACACTAATAACCCTTGGATTAATTTTACTTCTTTTAACCATGTACCAATGATGGCGAGATATTATTCGTGAGGGAACCTTCCAAGGTCATCATACTCCCCCAGTCCAAAAAGGCCTACGATATGGTATAATTCTTTTCATTACATCAGAAGTATTCTTCTTTCTAGGCTTTTTCTGAGCCTTTTATCACTCAAGCCTAGCACCAACCCCCGAACTAGGAGGATGCTGACCACCCACGGGAATTACACCCCTAGACCCCTTTGAAGTTCCCCTACTTAATACAGCCGTTCTTTTAGCGTCTGGAGTAACAGTAACATGAGCACACCACAGCCTTATAGAGGGCGAGCGAAAACAAGCCATTCAATCCCTTGCACTTACTATTATTCTGGGGCTTTATTTTACAGCCCTTCAGGCAATAGAATACTATGAAGCCCCATTTACTATTGCAGATGGTGTCTATGGCTCTACATTTTTTGTAGCCACAGGCTTCCATGGTCTCCATGTAATTATCGGATCCTCCTTCTTGGCTGTCTGTCTTCTCCGCCAAATCCAGTACCACTTTACATCTGAACATCACTTCGGCTTTGAAGCTGCCGCGTGATACTGACACTTCGTTGACGTAGTCTGACTATTCCTCTACGTATCAATTTATTGATGAGGCTCATATCTTTCTAGTATCCAATGTTAGTACGAGTGACTTCCAATCACCCAGTCTTGGTTAAACCCCAAGGAAAGATAATGAACTTAGTTATTACCATCTTAATTATTTCAATAACCCTATCATTAATTCTAGCTATAGTATCTTTTTGACTTCCACAAATAAACCCAGACGCAGAAAAACTCTCACCCTATGAATGCGGATTTGACCCACTTGGATCTGCCCGACTGCCATTTTCAATCCGATTCTTCTTAATCGCCATTCTCTTTCTTCTCTTCGACCTAGAAATTGCGCTTTTACTCCCCCTACCCTGAGGGGATCAACTCTTTAACCCCACCGGAACTCTTCTCTGGGCCTCAGCCGTATTGATTCTCCTGACACTAGGCTTAGTCTATGAGTGAGCTCAAGGGGGCTTAGAATGAGCAGAATAGGGTGTTAGTCCAAAGAAAGACCTCTGATTTCGGCTCAGAAGACCGTGGTTCAACTCCACGACCCCCTTATGACGCCCGTACACTTCAGCTTTAGCTCCGCCTTTATTCTAGGACTAATAGGCCTAACATTCCACCGCACCCACCTCCTATCTGCTCTGCTGTGCCTAGAGGGAATAATATTATCACTATTTATTGCGCTGGCCCTCTGGGCCTTACAATTCGAAATAACAGGATTCTCCGCAGCACCAATACTCCTACTGGCATTCTCGGCCTGTGAAGCCAGCGCAGGTCTAGCACTACTTGTTGCCACAGCTCGAACCCATGGAACTGACCGCCTACAAAACCTTAATCTTCTACAATGCTAAAAGTATTAATCCCCACAATTATGCTATTTCCAACAATCTGATTGTCGTCACCAAAATGATTATGATCACTAACAACTGCCTATAGCCTTTTAATTGCCCTAACCAGCATATCATGATTATGCTGAACATCTGAGACAGGCTGGTCCACCTCTAGTCTCTATATAGCCACAGACCCGCTATCCACCCCCTTACTAGTTCTTACATGCTGGCTTCTCCCATTAATAATTCTAGCTAGCCAAAATCACATCAACCCAGAACCTATCAGCCGCCAGCGACTTTATATTACACTCCTAGTGTCCTTACAAACCTTCCTAATTATAGCATTTGGTGCTACAGAAATTATTATATTTTACATTATATTTGAAGCCACCCTCATCCCCACCTTAATCATTATTACCCGATGGGGGAATCAAACCGAACGTCTTAATGCAGGGACTTATTTTCTCTTTTATACCCTAGCAGGATCATTACCTCTCTTAGTGGCACTTCTACTTCTCCAACACTCCACCGGAACCCTTTCAATATTAATTCTGCAATACTCACAACCCTTGACCCTATATTCTTGAGGTCACATATTCTGATGAGCTGGGTGTTTAATCGCATTTCTTGTTAAAATGCCTCTCTACGGCGTCCACCTCTGACTGCCTAAAGCACATGTCGAGGCCCCTGTGGCAGGATCTATAATCCTTGCCGCAGTCCTTTTAAAACTAGGAGGATATGGCATGATGCGAGTAATAGTTATGCTAGACCCACTCTCTAAAGAACTAGCCTACCCTTTCATTATTTTAGCCCTATGAGGCATTATCATAACGGGGTCAATTTGCCTCCGGCAAACAGACCTAAAATCCCTAATCGCCTACTCATCCGTCAGTCATATGGGCCTAGTAGCGGGGGGGATCTTAATCCAGACCCCATGAGGATTTACAGGTGCAATTATTTTAATAATTGCTCATGGGCTAGTATCATCCGCACTATTCTGCCTAGCCAACACCGCCTATGAGCGAACACATAGCCGAACCATAATTCTTGCTCGAGGATTACAAATAATCTTCCCACTAACAGCCGCCTGATGGTTTATTGCTAATTTGGCTAACTTAGCACTCCCCCCTTTACCCAACCTTATAGGAGAGTTAACCATCATTTCTACTTTATTCAATTGATCTCCATGAACTATCCTTCTCACAGGAGTTGGTACTCTGATTACCGCTGGCTACTCCCTATATCTTTTCCTAATATCTCAACGAGGCCCAACACCTCCACACATCACTGGTCTCCCACCATTTCATACCCGAGAGCATCTACTGTTAGCCCTTCACCTTATCCCAGTTATTCTCTTAGTCACAAAGCCGGAACTCATGTGAGGCTGATGCTTCTAGTAAGTATAGTTTAAATAAAATATTAGATTGTGATTCTAAAGACAGGGGCTAAAATCCCCTTACTCACCGAGGAAGGCCCGAGGCAATAAGTACTGCTAATCCTTATAACCCACGGTTAAACTCCGTGGTTTCCTCGCGCTTTTAAAGGATAACAGCTCATCCATTGGTCTTAGGAACCAAAAACTCTTGGTGCAAATCCAAGTAAAAGCTATGTACTCAACACCTCTGATCCTTTCCTCCTCACTAATTCTAGTAATTGCCATCCTTATTTATCCACTCTTAACCACCCTCAACCCTAATCTACAGGACCAAAAATGAGCAGTTACACATGTTAAAACCTCTGTAAGTACTGCATTTCTAGTAAGCCTATTCCCACTAATAATTTTTCTAGATCAAGGAACCGAAACTATTATTACGAATTGACATTGAATAAACACCGCTCCCTTTGATATTAATGTTAGCTTCAAATTTGACCACTACTCTATCATCTTTACGCCAATCGCCCTCTACGTAACTTGATCCATTCTTGAATTTGCATCCTGATACATACACTCTGATCCATTTATAAACCGATTTTTCAAGTACTTACTTCTATTTCTTGTAGCCATAATTTTACTCGTTACAGCAAACAATATATTTCAACTTTTTATTGGCTGAGAGGGAGTGGGAATCATATCTTTTCTCCTAATCGGCTGATGATACGGACGGACAGATGCTAACACAGCAGCCCTACAGGCCGTCTTATATAATCGAGTAGGCGACATCGGCTTGATTATAGCCATAGCCTGACTTGCAATAAATCTTAATTCATGAGAAATTCAACAAATCTTCTTCTTATCAAAAAACTTTGATATAACCCTCCCCCTTCTTGGCCTAATCCTAGCCGCAACAGGAAAATCAGCCCAATTTGGGTTACACCCTTGACTGCCCTCTGCCATAGAGGGCCCCACACCAGTGTCTGCCCTACTCCACTCCAGCACCATAGTTGTAGCTGGGATCTTCCTCCTCATTCGCCTTCACCCCCTCATAGAAAATAATAATTTTGCGTTAACAACTTGTCTCTGCCTGGGTGCCCTAACAACCCTATTCACAGCAGCCTGTGCCCTTACCCAAAATGATATCAAAAAAATTGTTGCATTTTCTACATCAAGTCAACTTGGACTTATAATGGTCACTATTGGACTAAATCAACCACAACTGGCATTCCTTCATATTTGTACACACGCCTTTTTTAAAGCTATATTATTCTTATGCTCAGGATCAATTATCCACAGCCTAAATGACGAACAAGACATTCGTAAGATGGGAGGACTACAAAACTTAATACCACTAACCTCAACCTGTCTTACAATTGGTAGCCTAGCACTAACAGGTACTCCATTTTTAGCTGGCTTTTTCTCAAAAGATGCTATTATTGAAGCCCTAAATACCTCTCACCTAAACGCCTGGGCCCTAGTACTTACACTTATTGCTACCTCTTTCACTGCAGTATATAGCTTCCGCGTGGTATACTTTGTTACAATGGGTACTCCTCGATTCCTGCCTCTATCACCCATTAATGAAAATAATCCCTCAGTTATTAATCCAATTAAACGACTCGCCTGAGGGAGTATTATTGCTGGACTAATTATTACATCAAACTTTTTGCCCTCAAAAACGCCTGTTATAAGCATACCCCTCACTCTTAAGCTAGCTGCCCTATTAGTAACAATTATTGGCCTGCTTACAGCCCTAGAATTAACCGCTATAACAAACAAACAATTTAAAATTACCCCTACAATTCCCCTACATCACTTCTCAAACATACTCGGATACTTTCCCACAATTATTCACCGATTAACCCCCAAACTCAACCTAGCCCTAGGTCAATCAATTGCCACCCAACTAGTTGATCAAACATGATTTGAAGCCGCAGGCCCAAAAGGAGCATCCTCACTTCAAGTAAAGATGGCTAAAACTGTAAGTGATATACAACAAGGTATAATTAAAACATACCTAACAATTTTCCTTCTAACCACAACCGTTGCTATTCTTCTAGCTATAGCCTAGACTGCTCGAAGAGAACCTCGACTCAGCCCCCGAGTTAATTCAAGAACTACAAACAAAGTTAAAAGCAACACCCATGCACAAATCACTAATACGCCTCCTCCCGACGAGTATATTATAGCCACACCACTAATATCCCCGCGCAGCATAGTAAATTCCTTAAAAGTATCAACAATTATTCAAGAACCCTCATACCACTCCCCACAGAAAAAATTTATCACTAACCCCACGCCAACTAAATAAACCACAACATAACCTAATACAGAACGATCCCCCCAAGACTCCGGAAATGGTTCAGCAGCTAAAGCTGCTGAATAAGCAAACACCACAAGCATTCCCCCCAAATAAATTAAAAAAAGAACTAAGGATAAAAAAGACCCCCCATGGCTAATCAACACGCCACACCCAACCCCAGCCGCTACTACTAAACCCAAAGCAGCAAAATAAGGCGCCGGATTAGAAGCCACAGCAACCAACCCAACAATTAAAGCTATTAATAGTAAAGATACTAGATAAGTCATAATTTTCACCCGGATTCTAACCGGGACCAGTGACTTGAAGAACCACCGTTGTTATTCAACTATAAAAACCCTTTAATGGCAAGCCTACGAAAAACACACCCTCTAATCAAAATTGCTAACGATGCATTAGTTGACCTCCCAGCTCCCTCCAACATTTCAGTATGATGAAACTTTGGCTCACTATTAGGACTATGCTTAATTACCCAAATCTTAACAGGGCTATTCCTAGCCATACATTACACATCTGATATCACCACCGCCTTCTCATCCGTAGCCCACATCTGCCGTGATGTAAACTATGGGTGACTTATCCGTAACATTCATGCCAATGGCGCATCATTTTTCTTTATCTGCATTTATATTCACATTGCCCGAGGACTATATTATGGATCTTACCTTTTCAAAGAGACTTGAAATATTGGAGTTATCCTTCTCCTCCTTGTTATAATAACAGCATTCGTTGGCTATGTTCTCCCATGAGGACAAATATCCTTTTGAGGGGCCACGGTAATTACTAACCTCCTATCTGCAGTCCCCTATGTAGGAAACACCCTAGTCCAATGAATCTGAGGTGGATTCTCAGTAGATAATGCGACACTAACACGATTCTTTGCCTTCCACTTCCTCCTACCCTTCATTATTGCCGCAGCCACTGTTCTTCATCTACTTTTTCTCCACGAAACAGGCTCAAATAACCCCATAGGATTAAACTCAGACGCAGATAAAGTATCATTTCACCCCTATTTTTCATATAAAGATTTACTAGGCTTTGCAGTAGTCCTTCTGGCCTTAACTTCACTCTCACTATTTTCCCCCAATCTCTTAGGAGACCCCGACAACTTTACCCCCGCAAACCCCCTAGTGACACCTCCCCATATTAAACCAGAATGATACTTCCTATTTGCCTATGCTATCCTTCGATCAATCCCTAACAAATTAGGAGGAGTCCTAGCCCTACTGTTTTCAATTTTAGTCTTAATAGTAGTGCCTATTCTTCACACATCAAAACAACGAGGCCTAGCATTTCGACCAGTCACTCAATTCCTCTTTTGAACCCTAGTCGCCGACATACTTATCTTAACATGAATTGGAGGGATGCCAGTAGAACACCCATTTATTATTATTGGGCAACTTGCATCTGTTCTTTACTTTACACTGTTTTTAGTCCTAATTCCACTGGCGGGATGACTAGAAAACAAGGCATTAGAATGAGCTTGCCCTAGTAGCTTAGCCTTAAAGCATCGGTCTTGTAATCCGAAGATCGGAGGTTAAAGTCCTCCCTAGCGCCAGAAAAGGGAGATTTTAACTCCCACCACTGGCTCCCAAAGCCAGTATTCTAAATTTAACTATTTTCTGCTTATGGTATAGTACATATTATGCATAATATTACATTAATGGATTAGTACATTAATGTATAATCACCTATTAAATAAATGAACCATAAAGCAAGTAATAATAACTAGGGTATACATAAACCATAATAATATTATACCCCATATTATCCAACCTCAACTAGAAGATATTCTCCCATATTATTGTTCTCAGAATTTTCCTTGAAATACTCAACTTACATCTGTACGTCAAATATTAATGTAGTAAGAAACCACCAACCAGTATATATAAAGGCATATCATTTGTGATGGGTCAGGGACAATAATTGTGGGGCTAGCACTTAGTGAACTATTACTGGCATTTGGTTCCTATTTCAGGGACATAACTGCATAACTCCACATACAGATAATTATACTGGCATTTGGTTAATGGTGTAGTGCATACGACTCGTTACCCACCATGCCGGGCATTCTTTTATATGCATAACGTTCTCCTTCTGGTTTACTTTCCTATACATCCCAGAGTGCAGGCTCAACTGGTAAATTAAGGTTGAACATTTTTCTTGCATGTGATTAATGTGAATTAATGATAGAAAGACATAATTTTAAGCATTGCATATTTAGAATTCAAGTGCATACATACCTTTATTCAATACAGCTTTATACTATGTGCCCCCTTTTGGTTTTTGAGCGACAAACCCCCTTACCCCCTACGCTGGGCGATTCCTGTTTATCCTTGTCAAACCCCGAAACCAAGGAAGACTCGACTAAGCGTATCAAAATCAACGAATTGCAGTAGGTGTTGACTTATGCCACCACATTATATATATATACATCATATAAATTTTACATATGATGACTTTTTTATAAGCCTTAATGTTAGGACCAAATTTTAATAAAATAATTTCAACCCTGACATATCAGATAATAAATAA